ATAAGGAATAAACTAAGCAAAACATGGATAAATCCAAGCGACCTTTTCTTAAATCGAAGCGATTTTTTCGGAGACGTTTGCCCCCGATCCAATCGGGGGATCAAATTGATTATAGAAACATGAGTTTAATTAGTCGATTTATTAGTGAACAAGGAAAAATATTATCTAGACGAGTGAATAGATTGACTTTAAAACAACAACGATTAATTACTATTGCTATAAAACAAGCTCGTATTTTATCTTCGTTACCTTTTCTTAATAATGAAAAACAATTTGAAAGAACTGAGTCGACCACTAGAACTCCTGGTCTTAGAGCCCGAAATAGATAGGCTTACTTTTTTTTTTTCAAGAGATTGGTGTTTTGTTCAAAAAATTCAAAAATGCAGATTTGATTAGCGTATCTTTCGTAAGAGAAAAATCAGGTAAGCTGAGAAATCTTTTTTTATTGAACGTGTTCATTCATTTTGACTCCTTTATCATATTCATTTCTATTTTACCGTCCCGGAGAATGAACTCCGGGAAACTCTCTTTCTTTAAATTATTCCGACGCATTGCTTTCAATTTACTTACTTTATAATCTCGTTGGAAATCATATAAAGACAATTCTTATTTAATATAGCTATTTGCGCAAGTATTTTACGATTAAGAAATACCCGTCTCTTATACAGATCATGTATTAATCTATTATAACTATTTGATACTCGCCTTTCGCGAATCACTCCGTTTATGCGAGCGATCCATAAACGACGAAAGTTTCTCTTTTGCCTACCTCTATCCCGATGAGCCGAAACCAAAGCTCTTATTTTCTGTTGAGTAATAGTTCGAGTAAGTCTTGAATGAGCCCCTCGAAAGCTTGAGGCAAATAAACGAATTTTTGTTCTACGTCTCCGAGCGATATATCCTCGTCTAATTCTGGTCATTGTATAAATGATATTTTGACGAATAACGAATGGATTTCCCTTCTTTCAGTTATTCTTTTTCACTTTCTTAGTCTATTAATAACAAAACGGATTTTCCCATGTATAAAAATGGAATTCCAATGGCTTTGGCTACTATAACCTTCCCGACCACAATTTTCCTTTTTTCTAGGCATTTCGCTTAATCTCGAAAAAAGAAATTGTATTCTATTAGCTAGCAAAAACATAGTAAATGGATAAAAATAAATAGTAATAGTGGCTTCCATCGTTTCTATGGTTAGTTACTTCTTAAACAGTAAGGTCTTCTCTATACACCGGAGCCTCTTATTTGATTTAAGAAATCTTATTGGTAATTTGACTTGTACAGTTCACACGTTTTTGGCTCTACTCTACCCTTGAATTATCCAATAATAGATCTTTCACAATAAGATCTACCCATACAGTAACGGTATTTAATTAGGAAGGTTAGCGGGATAGCTGACCCTATTAGTCCGTTCTTGCAAGAGTGAGAGTATAATCTTTCTTTTTTTTAATAGGATTTGCCCCGCTTAATGGATAAGCATTTGATACCAATGGGGAATTTTTTCTCATTTTAAATTGAGGTGATTAAATTTGCACCAATAGAAACCATAAATTTCATACACAATAGGGGGATATAATAGATTTTGTTATTTTAGATAGTGAATGGAATTCTTCCATTTTATCCTATTCATTGATATTGTTTTCTTTCTTTTGTCCCAGCCCATGATCTTAACGAGTCACACATACACCCTAGTACATGTTCCTCGACGCTGAGGGCATCCCCCGAGAGCGGGGGATTTCGTAACATTTCTGATTGGCTGTCTTGTTTTTCTAATAAGTTGTTTAATAGTTGGCATGTTGAATCATATACAAAATGGGTTGGTTTAGATCGATCCTAACCAGATAATTCTGAATTTTTTCAATATAAAATTCAGAGTAAGAAGATAAAATAAAAAATCGCGGATTTACGTGAAATCCATACTATACTATTTTCAACAACTGCTAGACTGCTACAAGATCAACAATTCCATAAGCTTGGGCTTCTGTTGCTGACATAAAAGCATCTCTTTCCATGTCTTCGGATACAACCCATAAGGGTTTGCCCGTTCTTTGTACATAAACCCTTGTGAGGGTTTCGCGCAGTTTCAGCAGTTCTTCCGCTTCCAGGATAAATTCTCCCGTTTGTGCTTCATAAAAAGAAGTAGCAGGTTGATGAATCATTACCCTGATGATATAACAGAATAAAAAGTTCTTCTATCTCGCATGATAAAGAGAAAAGAAAGATAAAGGATACCAAGAAAAAAAATTGAATTGAACAACCGTACGGGCATCTTTTGTGCATTGCATACGGCTCTACAATAACATTGACCCTTACCCTTCCATAAAAAAATAGGATTTATCAGACCCAGATCGGTAAATGATCAAATTACCACCCTTCATTTTGTAAGAGTTAAAAAATACTATGATGGTTCCGTTGCATAATAATGTATTTTATTTGTAATCTATTTTAGATATTTTGTCTGTGATTCAGCAATCCCAAAGTTTCTTTTTGATCGGATCAA